TATTCTATATCACATGTGATAAGATAAGAGAAAGTCATTTACACCCAAATACGTTTGTCAAAGAATCAGAAAGATAAGGGAATTTGGAACCGCTAACGAAAAGGGGGGATAGGGTAAATATTTTAGGGGTCAAATAGGCTTTTTGGGGATAGAGGGACTTGAACCCTCACGATTTTTAAAGTCGACGGATTTTCCTCTTACTATAAATTTCATTGTTGCCGGTATTGACATGTAGAATGGGACTCTATCTTTATTCTCGTCCGATTAATAAGTTCTTTAAAAGATCTATCGAACTATGGAGTGAATGAGTTGATGAATATTCGATTTATTCTTCAACGTGAAATAAATTCACATCGATTTTTCCATTTTCATATTAAAAAAACAGATTCGGGCCAACATTAATCATTTGATATAGTATTCAATAGATGGGTTTATCCTTCATCCTTTCTAAAGTTTCCGTGGAAAGATTCCTCTACCGGCGCAGTCAACTCCATTTGTTAGAACAACTTCCATTGAGTCTCTGCACCTATCCTTTTTTTTGAAAAAACAGGATTTGGCTCAGGATTGCCCATTTTTATTAATTCCGGGGTTTCTCTGAATTTGAAAGTTATCACTTAGTAAGTTTCCATACCAAGGCTCAATCTAATTAAGTCCGTAGCGTCTACCGATTTCGCCATATCCCCGTCTTTTGTTTTGAGATTAAGATTTTATTAAAATATTATTCCTTTTTTCTTTCATTTATACTAGAACCTTTGAATTTATTAGATAGCGATTACTATCTCGAAAAAGTCTTTTTTGCTTACCTATAGGAAACCCGTATTTGATTGAATCAAATTGAATTTTATCATTTCTGTATCGGCAATTCAATATAGATTGATATATATCCTTTATATATCTTTCTCTTCATGCCATTTTTCCCATGCAATTGGGATACTTAAAGGTTCGATTCTTTTTTTCTTCTTAACTTCCCCTTTTATTTTACGAATGAAAGCCGAGGAATGTTTGATTAGTTATAATTAATCAACCAAATTAGGAAGAAATATAGAGAAATATTGTAGGATAGAAAATGGAGAAGTGTAACAAAAAGAATTTCAAATATCATGTGAATTCAAAATAAAAAAGTTTGACTATCTAAAAATAGTTAAGATTGACTATCCAATATTATTCTATTCGAATTTAGAATTGTGATAAAGAAATCAAAAATTTTATATCGCTATAGAAATCGTTATGTTCTATAATATCCAATATTTATTGGTAATTATGGATTCTATTCTTTTCTAGATTTCTAGAGACACTATACTTAGAGTAATAGTGTCTTGAATTCCTATGTATAGAAAATTTCTATTACTATAATATGGGCCCGCTTAGCTCAGAGGTTAGAGCATCGCATTTGTAATGCGATGGTCATCGGTTCGATTCCGATAGCCGGCTTTTTTATATTTTTCATTTTTTTATTCCATTTTTCAAAAATGGAGAATCTTCCTTTGAAATCAAAGAATATTGAAAAGTGTCTTCCCCCCTTTCCAAAATCCATGAATTTTGGAAGTTCTAGGGGGAACTCATGACTATGCCAGGAAAAGGATCTTATCTATTATTATATATATAATAATAGATATTAATAGAAAGTTTGACTATTTATCCAATGTATCTCATTCTTCTGTATAGTAATAGTAGAAGTACACTACTTCAGCAAACTTCGCTTCATTTAGTTCAGTTTGAGTTTCGATTTATTCTGTAAAATCAAATAAAAAAAAAAAAAGAATGAAATGAATTCTAAATAAGAATTAAGGAGTCTTTATTTTATGTCGCGTTACCGAGGACCTCGTTTCAAAAAAATACGTCGCCTGGGGGCTTTACCAGGACTAACTAATAAAAGGCCTAAAGCCGGGAGTGATCTTAGAAACCAACCACGTTCCGGGAAAAAATCTCAATATCGTATTCGCCTAGAAGAAAAACAAAAATTGCGTTTTCATTATGGTCTTACAGAACGACAATTACTTAAATACGTTCATATCGCCGGAAAAGCCAAGGGGTCAACAGGTCAAGTTTTACTACAATTACTTGAAATGCGTTTGGATAACATCCTTTTTCGATTGGGTATGGCTTCGACTATTCCCGCAGCCCGCCAATTAGTTAACCATAGACATATTTTAGTGAATGAGCGTATAGTAGATATACCAAGTTATCGCTGCAAACCTCGAGATATTATTATGGCGAAGGATGAACAAAAATCCAAAACTCTGGTTCAAAATTCTCTCAACTCTTCCCCTCAGGCGGAAGTGCCAAACCATTTGACTCTTCACCCAGTCCAATATAAAGGACTGGTCAATCAAATAATAGATAGTAAATGGGTCGGTTTAAAAATAAATGAATTGCTAGTCGTAGAGTATTATTCTCGTCAAACTTAATTAAACCTAAACTCAAATAAAATAGGAGAGGTTCGGGCAATTTTATTTCCTTTTATCAAATTAAATTAACCTAAGGTTAAGTAAGCAAAATA